CACTACTAAAAACATCCTGATTTTTACTTTCATTTGTTAAGCTAAACATTTGTTTTTCTAAACTACTTAAAATTTCTTCTAGAGATATATTTGTTATATACCCCGAATTAATAGCTTCATAACCTAGTTTAATTAATGAACGTCGTATATATTTATCTTGAATTATTCGAATGTATTCTTCTAGGTAAACTAAATTTGGAAGTTGATTAACCAATTCAATTAATACTTTTATTCCCCCAATTTTTGGTAAAAGTCCTTGATTTTGCAAAAAAGTATTTAAAGTAACAATATCTATAGGAGTATTTTTTTTATACATTATTAAAATAGCCTTATAGATTTCTCTGTGATTTTTAAAATAAAAAGCATCAATTGTTAAACTTCTTAAACAAGTTTCAATTGCCTCAGAACTAATCAAAAGACTACTTAAAACAATTTTCTCAGCTAGAAAATTATGCGGTAAATATTTTTCAACAATTAATCGCCCTGTTTTTAAATTAATTTTTTCCATGTTTAAAAAAGGTAAATAATTTCTCTTAAATTTAACTTAGGATATTGCATTTTAATAGAATTATATCTACAATAATAATAGAGCGTCCTTAGTTCAGTTGGTAGAACGCTAGTCTCCAAAATTAGATGTCGAGGGTTCAAGTCCTTCAGGACGCGTTTCTCCTTTAATGAGAGGTTTCAGACTTTTAGATAGAATTTTAAAATTTTACTAATTCAGTAACTCGAATATATCATAAAAATTCTAAGAGAGAGATTTATCTCGAATATTGAATTAAAACGAAAATTTTTCTATATTTACTTAGAAAAAAAAATAGCTGAAGTTTAGAGAGTTCAAAACCCAGCAAATTTTTTATCTTTATGAATTAAATAAAACACTTTAAAAATTAAGGTTAAGAATCTAATCATATGCTTTATAGAAAAATATTATTTAATTTGAACTGATATGGCTAAAAAAATAACTGCATTAATTAAATTAGCTTTACCAGCAGGAAAAGCTACACCAGCACCTCCAGTTGGCCCCGCGTTAGGTCAACATGGCGTCAATATCGCAGCTTTTTGTAAAGAATATAACGCAAAAACAACTGATAAAACTGGTCTGATTATTCCAGTAGAAATTTCAGTTTATGAAGATAGAAGTTATACTTTTATTCTTAAAACACCACCTGCTTCTGTTCTATTAGCTAATGCGGCAAAAATTAAAAAAGGTTCATCAACTCCTAATCGAGTAAATGTGGGTTCTATTACAAAAAGCCAATTAGAAGAAATTGCTAGTATTAAACTACCAGATTTGAATACTACCAAAATAAGTAGTGCTATGAAAATTGTTGAAGGAACTGCTCGTAATATGGGCATTTCTATTGTAGATTAATTTATTATTTAAAACAAAATATATGCGAAAATTATCTCGTCGTCAAAAAGAAAATCGTGCAAAAACTAAAGATAGTATTTATTCAAATCTTGAAGACGCTATTACGATACTTCAAGAAACTGCAACGGCAAAATTTACAGAAACTGTCGAGTTACATGCAAATTTAAATATTGATCCAAAATATGCAGATCAACAATTGCGTACAACTGTAACCTTACCTCATGGTATTGGTAAGACAATTAAGATTGCAGTTTTAACAAATGATTCGAATTTTACAGAAGCACGCGAAGCTGGAGCAGATCGAGTTGGAAGTGATGATTTAATTGAGGAAATTAGCCAAGGAAATATTAGTTTTGACTTGTTAATAGCAACTCCTGATATGATGCCAAAACTTGCGAAACTTGGTCGAGTTTTAGGCCCTAAAGGATTAATGCCTTCACCAAAATCCGGAACTGTTAGTACGACATTAACAGCTACTTTATCGGAATTTAAAAAAGGTAAATTTGAATATAAGGCCGATAAAACAGGTGTTGTACATATTAGTTTTGGAAAATCAAATTTCACTCACTCTCAATTAATGGAGAATTTAACAGCATTATATAAATCTATTGAACAAAATCGACCTTCAGGTGTAAAGGGTAAATATTTTAAAAGTTTATTTATTTGTACAACAATGGGTCCGTCAATTCAATTAGATTTAAACATTTTTCTTTAATCTTTAAAGGAATAAAGAAAATTGTTATTTACAATAAATTATACATAAATTTTTTAATAACGGAGTTTTTTTATGTCAGAAAAAATTGATCAAATCGTTGAAGAGTTAAAAACTTTAACATTATTAGAAGCTTCAGAATTGGTTAGTAAAATTGAAGAAACATTTAATGTGGATGCATCAGCAAGTGTAGGCGGTGGAATGATGATGGCTGGACCTGCAGTTGTAGAAGAAGTTGAAGAAAAAACAGAATTTGACGTAATGTTAGATGAAGTACCTGCTGACAAGAAAATTGCTGTCTTAAAAGTTGTTCGTAGCTTAACAGGTTTAGGATTAAAAGAAGCCAAAGAACTTGTTGAATCAGCACCGAAACAAATCCAAGAAGGTGTTGGTAAAGATGCAGCAGAAGAAGCGAAAAAACAAATCGAAGACGCTGGTGGTAAAGCATCATTAAAATAAATTCTTTTAATTTTTAATTATCTATATTGAAGAGCAAAATCTTCAATATAGATAATTAAAAATTTTAGTTCTATTTTTTATTAGTTTAAATTTATAGTATATAAAAAATATTAGTTGAAAAATTTAGCAAGTTTATCAATATTATTATTTAGATTTTATAGTTGTCATTTTGTATAATTTGAAATTTAAATAAGTTTTTATTAAGCTAATTTATATTATTATATAAATTAGCTTAATAAAAACTTATTTAAATTTCAAATTGATTACCACGACGATATTGTAGATACGCAGCTACAAAAAGTCCCAAAGCTGATACAGTAATCATGCCTAAAACGATTCCAGATAATAAAGGTTCTACCATTTAATTTATTGTTGAATATTAATATATAAACGTGAATGTATAGTATATATCTTCTCTAGTTAAAAATTAACTCATAGAAGTTAAAATTAATAATAATAAAGAGAAACACTAATTTTTCCTAAACAAATTATTTTGTTATCTAAAACCAATTGCCGCTTGCCAAACAAAAGCTAATAATAAGAAGAAAACTGGAATAATTGGTAATACATCCACGATTGGACTAAATACGACATATGCCTCAGGTAATCTAGCTAATAATAAACTTTCCATAAAGAAAACCTCTATATATATAAAATTAGTAGTGTTAAATAGTATAAATTTAATAATATTAATTCTACTATAAAAATACAGAAAATTTTGATTTATATTAACGATATTTTTTTAATTTCAACTTAATTTTCATATACAATTAATATTATCCATTATTAACACAAATTTAGTGTTATATTTACAAATTTGATAATAAAATAAAAATATGGCAGCAGCTTTTTTACCTTCAATTTTAGTCCCTCTTGTTGGGTTAATTTTTCCGGCTTTTAGTATGGCTTTATTCTTTATCTACATATCAGCTGATGATATTACTGAGAGTTAAGTTCAATTATTAAATATGATTAATTAGTTAGATTGTAATTAATACTAAAATCTATTAATTACAATTTTTTAATTACTAAAAATTAATATTACTATTGTACATAACTAATGAATACAAAAAAATTTTTTAATTAATTTAATAAGTTAACGTATAATGTTAGTCGTAAGCTGTAAAGACTAAAGTAAAAATTAATGTAATTATTAAGGTTTGCTGAATAAGTTATTTTATTTTTAAGGATTATAAAATATGACCATTGCTATTGGACAAAACCAAGAACGTGGCTTATTTGATCTTATTGATGACTGGTTAAAAAAAGATAGATTTGTTTTTATCGGCTGGTCAGGTTTATTATTATTCCCTACGGCTTATTTAGCTGCAGGTGGTTGGATGACTGGAACAACGTTTGTAACATCATGGTATACACATGGTTTAGCAAGTTCATATCTTGAAGGATGTAACTTCTTAACAGCTGCTGTATCAACTCCGGCTAACAGTATGGGTCACTCATTATTACTTTTATGGGGTCCAGAAGCACAAGGTGATTTTACTCGTTGGTGCCAAATTGGTGGTTTATGGACATTTGTTGCATTACACGGTGCATTTGGTTTAATTGGTTTCTGTTTACGTCAATTTGAAATTGCTCGTTTAGTAGGTATCCGACCATATAACGCTATTGCATTCTCAGGTCCGATCGCAGTATTCGTTTCTGTATTTTTATTATACCCTCTAGGTCAAGCAAGTTGGTTCTTTGCTCCTAGTTTCGGTGTTGCAGCAATCTTCCGATTCTTATTATTCTTACAAGGTTTCCATAACTGGACATTAAACCCATTCCACATGATGGGTGTAGCTGGTATCTTAGGTGGAGCTCTACTTTGTGCTATTCATGGTGCGACTGTAGAAAATACTTTATTTGAAGATGGTGATGCAGCGAATACATTCCGAGCATTCACACCAACACAATCAGAAGAAACGTATTCTATGGTAACTGCAAATCGTTTCTGGTCACAAATTTTTGGAGTAGCCTTCTCTAATAAACGTTGGTTACATTTCTTCATGTTATTCGTACCTGTAACAGGTTTATGGACAAGTGCAATCGGTATCGTTGGTTTAGCATTAAACTTACGTGCATATGACTTTGTTTCACAAGAGTTACGTGCTGCAGAAGATCCTGAATTTGAAACATTCTATACAAAAAATATTTTATTAAACGAAGGTATTCGTGCATGGATGGCTGCACAAGATCAGCCGCATGAAAACTTTGTATTCCCTGAGGAGGTATTACCACGTGGAAACGCCCTTTAATAGTAGTATTGCAGGTCGCGACATTGAGTCGACAGGATTCGCTTGGTGGAGTGGAAATGCTCGTTTAATTAACGTCTCAGGTAAATTATTAGGTGCGCATGTGGCACATGCAGGCTTAATGGTATTCTGGGCTGGTGCTATGGTATTATTTGAAGTATCACATTTTGTACCGGAAAAACCTACATATGAACAAGGATTTATCTTAATTCAACATTTAGCAACTTTAGGCTATGGTATTGGACCAGGTGGAGAAATTACATCAACTGTTCCATATTTCGCTGTTGGTGTTATTCATTTAATTTCTTCGGCGGTTTTAGGATTTGGTGGAATTTACCATTCTTTATTAGGTCCAGACACACTAGAAGAATCATTCCCATTCTTTGGTTACGATTGGCGTGATAAAAATAAAATGACTACTATTTTAGGTATTCATTTATGTTTATTAGGTGTTGGTTCATTCTTATTAGTTATTAAAGCAATGTACTTAGGTGGTGTTTATGATACATGGGCGCCAGGTGGTGGTGACGTTCGTTTAATTACAACGCCAACATTAAATCCAATCGTAATCTTTGGTTATGTTTTCCGTTCACCTTTTGGTGGTGACGGTTGGGTTGTATCTGTAAACAATATGGAAGATATTATCGGTGGTCATATCTGGGTTGGCCTTTTATGTATTATCGGTGGTATTTGGCATATTTTCACGAAACCATTTGCATGGGCTCGTCGAGCGTTTGTATGGTCAGGTGAAGCTTACCTTTCATACAGTTTAGCTGCGATTTCATTAATGGGCTTTACTGCTGCATTATACTCTTGGTATAATAATACAGCATATCCAAGTGAATTATACGGACCAACAGGTCCTGAAGCATCACAATCTCAAGCTTTTACATTCTTAGTACGAGATCAACGTTTAGGTGCAAATGTATCATCAGCTCAAGGTCCTACAGGTCTAGGTAAATATTTAATGCGTTCTCCTAGTGGAGAAATCATTTTTGGTGGTGAAACTATGCGTTTCTGGGATTTACGTGCACCATGGGTAGAACCTTTACGTGGTCCAAACGGATTAGATATCAATAAAATTAAAAATGATATCCAACCTTGGCAAGAACGTCGTGCTGCAGAATATATGACTCATGCACCATTAGGTTCACTTAACTCTGTAGGTGGTGTAGCTACTGAAATTAACTCAGTAAACTATGTATCACCACGTTCATGGTTATGTTGTTCTCATTTCTTCTTAGCATTCTTCTTCTTAATCGGACATTGGTGGCACTCAGGTCGTGCTCGAGCTGCAGCTGCTGGTTTTGAAAAAGGTATTAACCGTGCTAATGAACCTGTATTATCAATGCGTCCTATTGATTAATATTTGTTTCTTTTATTATTTGATATCCAATTTAATATTGGATATCAAATAATAACTTTAATTAGGGCAACTAGAAAAAATATAACTAAGATTTTTTCAATATTCTAAGTCACCCATAGCAAATGAATTTATTAACAGCTAGATAAATTCTAAAAAAGTTTTAATGAGTTTAAAATAAAATGAGAATTTTTCAAGTAGAAAGCGCCTAAATCATATTTTCAAACTCTTCATATGCTATAATTAAAAAATTATTTTTTCGTTTGCTTTATTTATTAAGTTTCGACTTAATAGATCTAAGAATTCAAAATTTATTTGGGTTACCTGGGACTCGAACCCAGAACAAATCGGTTAAAAGCCGAGTACTCTACCATTGAGTTAGCAACCCATATATTTATATTACCATGAAAATAATAAAATATTAAAGAAGTTAAGTAATAAAAAAATTTCCCCACCATGTATTTAAAATAAATTAAATATTATTTAAAATAATATAGTTACTTTAAGAGTTTTAAAGTAAAATAACTAATAACAATATAAGTTATTTTGTTATTTAAACTTTCACTAAAAATTTATAAATTAAGGATTTTAAAAATGATTAATTGGCAAGTAATAGGTCAGCTAATAGCAACAGGTGCTATCATGCTAGCAGGACCGGCTGTAATTGTATTATTAGCTTTAAAAAAAGGTAATCTTTAATATATCCTAGATTAAATCATCAATATAAAAAATTTCAAAAAATATCTATGATAACTGCTTTAGTAGCTCTATTAGTTTTCATCTCCTTAGGTTTAGTTATAACCGTTCCAGTAGCATTAGCTACTCCTGGTGAATGGGAAGCGTCAAAAAGCACTTTTACTAGAGCCTTCCAAGCATGGGTTGGCCTTGTTATTGTTATTGCTGCTGCGGATGGCATTTCATCGGCAATTTAGTCTAACTAGAAATTATAGTCTAGACTATAATTTCTAATTTAAACTATTGACACAAATTACTGAATGTTATAATATCCTATAGTTAAGTACAAATAAAAGTTTATAGATTAAACTTTACAGCGGGCATAGCTCAGTGGTAGAGCGCAACCTTGCCAAGGTTGATGTCGCGCGTTCGAATCGCGTTGCCCGCTTTCTAATTTGTAAAAAATTAGATAAACTTAGTTGATATTTAGCCCCCATCGTCTAGAGGCCTAGGACAGCTCCCTTTCACGGAGCAGACAGGGATTCGAATTCCCTTGGGGGTATTAATCAATTTATTAACCTTTTGATTTTAAAAATAAAGCGTTAAAATTTTTTAGTCTATATGTTTGAAATATCCTTTTATATAGCCTTGAAAAATTTCAATTCTTTAGGTATACTAAAGATGTGGCGATTTATTTGAGATTACAAATTTCTAAAAAAAATTAAAAGTAAACATAATTTTCTTTTTCTATTAGAATTATATCATGGACTTATTAACCAAGCTACTCGTTTTCTTAATTCACATAGATCAGGAAACGATACTAAACTTTTTTGGGATTTCTGATCCTAATACAATAGTAATAAATTCAGATTATCAAACAATTTTTGAAAATTCAGAATTGATCCCAATATCAACAAATGTTTCGTTAGAAACATTACGTATAATTGTTCAAGCGATTATTGATTATTCTAAAACCGGTCTAAGTCTTGTCGATATCGAGAATATTTGTCTTTTAATTACCTTTATTAGATTTATTATTCTAGCTGTTAAATATAATATAAAAACATCTTTCTATATTTGTAGTATAAGTCTATTTGCAGCAGCATTATGGTATTTTCATGCTAAAGAAGTGTTACTAAATTGGAGTGGAAGCATTAAAGGTCTTGGTATGAAAGAATTGTCTCGAGCACGAAATTCTGTAATAGATGATAAAAATGCTTATAGATTATCATATCGAAGTCTAATCGTAACAGAATTTCGAAAGCAACTGCCTGGGAAGTTTTCTTTTACGGATAGTGAGATTAGATCTAGTAATGACTTTTTCAGTTTGAAATTTGCTCTTACAAAAGCAGCTGTCCGAGATGAATATCGAATTGACCCGATTTCAATGGTTTTTTCACGTCTACCTAAATCTTTAACTCCTGTAACAGACAAAATTTACTATACAATATTTGATAATCTTTTACCGCGTATAGTTAACCAATGTATTCGAACTTTTAAAGCAATGTGGCCAGTAACATCATGGGTTTATATAACAAGGGTTTGGAAACAATATTGTCCTTATCTAATACGATGGCATTGGACATTTTTACAAACTTATGATTGGATAGAGCAATATTTATTTAAATTCGCATTCCGAATTGCTATATACGCCTGGAGCTTACAAAGAGAAGGAGTTTATGACCGCCCGGCAGTAATTGCAGTAGGGTTAAGGTGTATGTTATACATGGAATTCTTATTTGTATTTTATGCACTAATACATGCTCTTTTTAGTCAATATTTTTATGTTCCTTTTTTAACGGAAAATACAGAATTACATGTAGGTCCACGACCTAAAGATAGCATTTATAGTGGTGGCTATACCGATTGGCAAGAGTATAATTCACGTTGGAAGCCTTACGGATTAGAAGGACGCAGTAAAAACGGTTTTCCAAAATTATGGTATGGTTGGTTTGGAAAAGATCGACAATTTCCAGAAAAAATAAAAAATTTTTCAAAACGATTTTTAAAAAAAATTAAAAAATTAGTTGGCTTTTTTAATTAAAAAAGCCAACTAATTGCAAAAAATATCTTAGTTATAAGATTTAAAATGGCTTATTTCTAATTTAATATTTCCCTATAAAGATGAACCTAAACCAGAATAAGCACCATAAAAGAATAAACTAAGCATTGTTATAACTGCTAAACCACCTACTAAACCTACAAGCCATAAAGGAATTCTACCAGTATTCGACATATAAAAAACTCCTATATATAAATATTAATTGAAGAAATAACTTGAAAATAATACGGCTAAAACAAAAATTAATAGAAGTCCCCAGTAAAGAGAAGTTCGATTTAATTCAACAGCCTGTTTATTAGGATTTGGACCTGTCATAAAATTTACCTCACGTCTGTATTTATAATATAAATTTATCTTTGAATGAATTGCATAGCTGTAATTCCACCTAAGAAGAAAACAGTTGGAATAGCTAAACCATGAATAGCTAGCCAACGGAAAGTAAAAATAGGATAAGCTACAGGTTGATTAATATTTTTTGTCATATTTCTTATCTCCTATAAACCTTTAGTTAAATCTTCTAATTCTTGTTTCGCACTAAATCGATCGTTTACTAATGGAATTTGTTGACGATCTTGTGTAAAATATTCATTTGGACGTGGCGTTCCAAATACATCGTAGGCTAAACCAGTACTAACGAATAACCATCCCGATACGAAAAGAGATGGAATTGTTATACTATGAATAATCCAATAACGTACACTTGTAATAATATCCGAAAATGGACGTTCACCGGTAGATCCACCAGACATAATTCTATATTCTCCTATAAAAACTGATTGTTGCTCATTCTTACACTTAACCAAGAGCGGGCAGGGGGAATCGAACCCCCATCATTAGCTTGGAAGGCTAAGGTTTTACCACTAAACTATGCCCGCATATTTTAATTATAAAATTATGCGGGTATAAAAAGCAATAAAATATTATAAGTTTTCTAATTTTAAATCTAAAAACTTAGCTAATTCAGCAGCTTCTTCTTCTAAATTTGAAATTGAATTAGGCTGCTGAACGGGTGTTAATGGAATTTGTCTTTCATCTTTTAAACACAAATAAATGCTTCGTTTTGGATTTAATCCTTCAGAAATTTTTATTCCAATTGCTCGAATATTTGTTAAAGGATACGTAAGAAGAATTTCGCGGTTTTTTCCCGGAAACCCTTTTCTAACTATCTTAACTAAATTTTCGACTTTATTATATTCATTATAGCCACTTCCAATATCCCAGAATAAGGTTCCAAGTATATAAATAGCAAGAGCGATACTTAACGTGCCGTAAAAACTCATGACCAAACCTTGAGGAATAAATGCTAATTCCTTAGGATTTGCAAAGGGTAAAAAATTAATTTTAAAATAACTAGAGATACCAGCTAGTAAAAAACTGATACCACCACTACATAAAAAAACTGCCCAAAAATAATTACTAAAGCGTCGGGATCCAATAATGTCATCTCGCCGAATCTCTTTCTGCATTGATTATGGTTTAATAGTATATTAAATTAATTTAATTGATTTTAAGCCTAAATATAAGCCTGAAGTAAAAGCGAAACAAAATCCTACTAGTAAAAAGTAATCAATAGCAATTGTCATAAAATCTTTTTATTTTATAAAAGTGAAGTTTATAAAAATTTTTCTGTATATTAATATATATTATATAGTAATCTATCTAAAAATTTTGGTAGTTAAAAACTTTCATTAAATTTTTAACTACCTTAGATTAATCAAAGAACTTTATTATTAATTTCATTAAATTTTAAATTCAATTTATGGCTAATTTTATTAAACCGTACAATGACGATCCTTTTGTAGGACATTTAGCGACTCCTATAACATCATCATCAGTAACAAGAGCTATTTTAAAAAATTTACCAGCATACCGATTTGGTCTAACGCCTTTATTGCGTGGTTTAGAGATTGGATTAGCACATGGTTACTTTTTAATGGGTCCATTTGTTAAATTAGGACCATTACGTAATTCAGATATTGCGTTATTTAGTGGTTTTCTTTCAACTATTGGGTTAATTTTAATTTTAACTTTAGGATTAACAATATATGGTGTTGCCGCTTTTGGACAAGGTCAGACAACAGAAAATTCGAACGATTTACAAACCAAAAAAGCTTGGGATCAATTTAAAGGGGGATTTTTTGTAGGTGCCTGCGGAAGTGCTGGATTTGCTTTAATTTGTCTTTCAAGTATTCCTGCCTTCACAATAAGTTAAACATTTATTGTAATTTTAATAAATCGGTTGTAAAACAACCGATTTATTACATAAAAATATAAGTTCACAAAGAATTTTTTAATATTAAAACTTATGAGTTCTATAGATACGTCAGTAAATTTGCAAGAAGAGTACAATAAAACAGACATCGCTAAAATCTTAAATTTATTAAATGAAGAATTAGTTGGTTTAGTTCCAGTTAAATCTCGAATTCGAGAAATTGCAGCATTATTATTAATTGATAAATTACGAAAAAATTTAGGAATCACTGCAGGAAGCCCTGGATTACACATGTCATTTACAGGTAGTCCTGGAACAGGAAAAACTACCGTAGGATTAAAAATGTCTGATATCTTATTCCAATTAGGATATATTAAAAAAGGTCATTTACTAACTGTAACACGTGATGATTTAGTTGGACAATACATTGGTCATACAGCTCCTAAAACAAAAGAAGTTTTAAAAAAAGCAATGGGTGGTGTTTTATTTATTGACGAGGCATATTATTTATATAAACCAGATAATGAAAGAGACTATGGATCAGAAGCAATTGAAATTTTATTACAAGTAATGGAAAATCAGCGTGATGATTTAGTTGTAATTTTAGCAGGTTATAAAGAACCTATGGATAAGTTTTATGAGTCAAATCCTGGGTTATCTTCACGGATAGCAAACCATATCGATTTTCCTGATTATACAGTTGAAGAACTATTAAAAATATCAAAAATGATGCTAGAAGAGCAGCAATACCAATTAACACCGCAAGCTGAAGTTGCACTAACACAATATATTGCTAAAAGAAAAGAAAAACCTTTATTTGCTAATGCCCGGAGTGTTAAAAATGCATTAGATCGAGCTCGTATGCGTCAAGCAAATCGAATTTTTGATAGTCGTGGTCAAATATTAACAAAGAAAGAACTTGTTAATATTGAAGCCGAAGATATTTTACAAAGTACAATTTTTGATTAAAAACTCTTTAAACATAGAAATTAAAATATATGAGTTTACTTATTATTGGGGGAACGGGAACATTAGGACGTCAAGTTGTTCTTCAAGCTTTAACAAAAGGTTATCAAGTTCGTTGTTTAGTAAGAAATTTCCGTAAAGCGAATTTTTTGAAAGAATGGGGTGCTGAATTGATATATGGAGACTTAAGTCGACCTGAAACTATCCCACCTTGTTTACAAGGTATTACAGCAGTTATTGATACTTCAACGAGTCGACCGTCTGATTTAGATACATTAAAACAAGTAGATTGGGATGGTAAATGTGCATTAATTGAAGCGGCACAAGCAGCAAATGTTAAACATTTCGTTTTTTGTTCCTCACAAAATGTGGAACAATTTTTAAATATTCCTTTGATGGAAATGAAGTTTGGAATTGAAACGAAATTACAACAATCAAATATTCCTTATACAGTTTTTAGATTAGCAGGATTTTATCAAGGTTTAATTGAACAATATGCTATTCCTGTATTAGAAAATTTACCGATTTTAGTCACAAATGAAAACACATGTGTTTCTTATATGGACACACAAGATATTGCTAAATTCTGCTTAAGATCATTACAATTACCTGAAGCAAAAAATCGAACGTTTGTATTAGGGGGTCAAAAAGGTTGGGTCTCATCAGAGATCATTAACTTATGTGAGCAATTAGCTGGACAATCTGCAAAAGTAAACAAAATTCCACTTTTTCTATTAAAGTTAGTTAGCCAAATTTTTGGATTCTTTGAATGGGGACAAAATATTAGTGATCGGTTAGCATTTGCAGAAATTCTAAATGTTGAAAATGATTTTTCGAAGTCAACTTTTGATTTATATAAAACATTTAAAGTAGATGATAGTGAAATTACTCAATTAGATGACTATTTCTTAGAATATTTTATTCGATTATTAAAACGATTACGTGATATTAATTTTGAAGACATTCAAAAACAGAAAAATTTAATAATTTAATATTCTTAATTGGTCATGAATTATGCAAGCTTTATTATTAAAATTCTAAAAAAACCTAAGCAGAGTTTTTTCAAAAAGGAAATTCCCCTTACTGAAATTAGTGGGAAACTATATCAAATTCGAAATAAAAAAAAAATTGAAATACCTGTATCTCTTTCTCTGTGGGGTAATTTAGCTTATGATACTATGCAATATTATCACATCAATGATTATGTTATTGTTGAAGGTTATGTTTCTCTTCGTGATAATATTTCTAGTGGATATCAAATTCCCGTCGACAAACATATTGAAGTATCCGGTTTTAAAATTTATCCATTCCTTTTAGATAGTATTCAACTTACGAAAATGGATAAATAATATTTTTCATGAATTAAATGATTTATATTTGTTTTGTTTTAGTATAATTAATATTATTAAAAACAGTTCCTAGGAAAAAATTGAATGTTAACTTTAAAAATTTTAGTTTATACAACAGTTATTTTTTTTGTTTCTTTATTTATTTTTGGTTTCCTTTCAAGTGATCCATCACGAAACCCAAATCGTAAGGATCTTGAGTAATAGAAAGAAACAATTTATACTAAGTTAATTTTCTAAAAAATTAACTTAGTATATAACTTTAAAATATTGAATAAAGATAATTTAAAATTTTTAATAAATCTAGTATAAATTAGTGAAATCAATATTTTTAATTTTAAATCAAATTAATTATACTATCAATCTAAATGTTGGTTCGTAGAATTTATTGAGCAATTATTTTTTAGATAAAATTTAAAAAAAGTTAGATATACATATATTAATTTAGTTTTTAAGAAAAAATGGTTTTTTCTTAAAAACTAAATTAATATATATGTATATAAGAATACTAATACTTTATTGAAATTTTTTACCAAATCAAAAATTTTTAATTTTCTTTATTTTACTAATGAAACGTTTTAATTTTTTAATTTTACTTTCTACAGTTTTAATTTCATTATTTCCTAATCGTGCGTTAGCCGACATTGGTGGACTAACAAAGTGTAGTGAATCTCCAGCTTTTGAAAAACGATTAAAAGCAAGTGTGAAAAAATTGGAACAACGAATGGGTAAGTATGAGGCAGGTTCACCGCCTGCATTAGCTTTACAACAACAAATTGAACGCACTCAAGCTCGATTTGATAAATATAGCCGCTCAGAATTATTATGTGGAACAGATGGTTTACCGCATTTAATTGCTGATGGACGATGGAGTCATGCAGCGGAATTTATTTTACCAGGATTTGGATTTATCTACATTTCTGGTTGGATAGGTTGGGTAGGTCGAAAATATTTACGAGCAGTTAGTACTACCAAGAATCCGACTGAAAGTGAAATCATTATAAATGTTCCGTTAGCATTAAAAATAATGACAACAGGTTATATTTGGCCAATTTCAGCTTGGCAAGAATTTATAAGTAATGATTTAGTTGCGTTAGACGAAGAAGTAACTGTATCACCACGTTAAAATTATCAAACAATTGTTTTAATTTAATAATATGAACGATCTTCAAAAATATTTATCAACAGCTCCGGTTCTTCTAACATTATGGATGACATTTACAGCAGGATTTATAATTGAAATAAATCGATTTTTTCCTGACATGTTAGGATTATACTTTTAATTAATTTTATAGAAAAAATTTTATTTAATAATAATATAGTACATATTATTATTAAATATTTATTATTCACCTTGAACTTTTAATAAAGCGAAGCCTAACGAAAGACCAAATAAAACCATAAAGATGCAAGTTACGGCTGCAGTAACAATCTCCGCATTCGCATATGGAAAAATTTTTAGAACTAATGCCATAATATTTGAAAATATTTAAGTTTTACGAAAATTTAATAATTAAAAACCATTCCGGGCCCAAACAACAAGTGCTAACGAAAACGTAAACATTGTCATTAAACCTGCCCAACCTAGACTTATAATATCCATGTATTTATAATATATTTTGAAATTAAACTTTTATAATTTAAAAGGATTTTAAGTCCTTTTAAATTATTTAATTGGTACATTTTTATTATACAATACCGTTTGACCAATCTACATCAACATTTTCAATAATTAAAGATGAATTATAAATTTGTAAAATAATTAATAAAAATACTAAAAATGCTAACATTACCACTCCCATAATTGGAGTTGTTCCCCAACCCGGAGCAACCTTACCATACTCTGCATTTAATGGGCGTAAAATTTCGCCTAATCTTGTTCTTAATGCCATAAAAAATTTTACATTATTAATAAATTAATTTTTCTATTGCATGTTATATAATACTAAATCGTTAATTTAGATAATTATATAACATGGAAACAGCAACAATTATTGTAATTTTTGTGTCGAGCTTACTTTTAGGTATTACTGCATATTCAATATATACTGCTTTTGGACCTGCTGCCAAAAATTTACGTGATCCATTTGAAGAACACGAAGATTAAAAAAATAAAACCATAAAAATGGTTTTATTTTCTAAGAATTCTAGGTGTTTCTCTAAAGAATACTGCAAAGAAAATTACCATTAAAGTACCAATAAGTAAAAACGTATAAACTAAAGCTTCCATTATTTAATCCTGTTTAATTTTGAGTAGATTTAAAAAACAAAGACTATAATTTACACAGCACCTTGTTTCTTAGTAGATTTGTCACCAAGTTTTTGGAATGCACCAAATTCTACTTGTTCTGTAACTTCAGCACCAATACCTGTAAATACATCACGGAAAATCGTACGACCACCATGCCATAAATGGCCAAAGAAGAATAACAGAGCAAAGTTTGCATGACCAAATGTATACCAACCACGTGGACTACTACGGAAAACACCGTCAGATTCTAAACTTGTACGATCAAATTCAAAAACTTCTCCAAGCTGTGCTTTTCGAGCAAACTTTTTAACGGTTGGAGCATCTTTAAATGTTTGACCATTTAATTTTCCACCATAGAAATCAACAGTAACACCTACTTGTTCAATACTATATTTCGATTCCGCACGACGGAATGGAATATCGGCACGAATAATACCATCTTTATCTACTAAAATAACAGGGAATGTTTCAAAGAAAGCTGGCATTCGTCGAACAGTAAGCTCACGACCATCTTTATCTCGGAAAATTGGATGACCTAACCAAGCTTCTGCAATACCATCACCTTTATTCATTGGACCAGCACGGAATAAACCACCTTTTGCTGGATTATTTCCAATATAATCATAAAAGGCTAACTTATCAGGAATACGTGACCAAGCTTGACTTTCTGATAATCCTTCACTAACCGATGTTTCAACTTGACGCTCAATTTCTTGTTGGAAATATCCACTATCCCATTGGTAACGTGTTGGACCAAACAATTCAATAGGCGTTGCTGCAGCACCGTACCACATTGTACCTGAAGTAACGAAAGCTGCAAAAAATACGGCTGCAATACTACTTGATAATACAGTTTCAATATTACCCATTCGTAGTGCTCGGTATAAACGTTGCGGTGGACGCACTGTTAAATGGAAAATACCAGCAAAAATTCCGAAAATACCAGCTGCAATATGATGTGCCGCAATACCACCAGGATTAAATGGATTGAATCCATCAGCGCCCCAAGCAGGTGCTACAGGTTGTACTTTTCCAGTAATACCGTAAGCATCTGAAACCCAAATACCAGGACCAAATAAACCTGTTACGTGGAATGCACCAAATCCAAAACATAGTAAACCTGATAAGAATAAGTGAATACCAAAAATCTTTGGTAAATCTAGAGCAGGTTCTCCTGTTCGTGGGTCACGGAATAATTCTAAATCCCAGTACACCCAGTGCCAAATAGCTGCTAAGAAACACATACCTGATAAAATAATATGTGATAATGCTACACCTTCAAAACTCCAAATTCCTGGGTTAGAAACACTTTCACCTGTAATACTCCAACCACCCCATGAATCAGTAATTCCTAAACGTGTCATAAACGGCATAACAAACATACCTTGACGCCACATTGGATTTAAAACAGGGTCAGATGGATCAAAGACTGCAAGTTCATATAAAGCCATTGAGCCAGCCCAACCAGCAACTAATGCTGTATGCATCAAATGTACTGCAATTAATCTTCCAGGATCATTTAAAACAACAGTATGAACACGATACCATGGTAACGCCATAGTAATTCATTCCTTAATATAAATAACGGTTTTTGACTTTCTTACAACTAAACTAGAAAAAAGTTAGCTATACTATTATTATAAGTAAAGAGAATAAAAATTACTTAATATAATGTAATTTTTATTACTATCATTTTAGTTTTTAAAATCAAATAAGAAATTTTACATAGAAAATATTTTAAAAAGATTAAATTTGTAGAAAAACAAATTTAATCTTTTTAAAATATTTTCTATAAATTAGAAAAAACTAGTAACAAATTACAAGTTGATTATTTCATAAATACTGCTTTTGACTCAGAGATAGCTTCTTTTAAAGCAGTCTCTGCTTCTGCAGTAAATTGATTTGTTGAACTTACAATTCCAATATACGAGTTATTTGATGTATTTAAGAATGATAATAAACTTGCACAGTATTTTTTAACAGATGCAACTTCTAATTCATCTAAGAACCCATTAATACCTGTATAGATTAAAGCTACTTGCTCTGCTACTGATAAAGGAGAATTCTGAGGTTGTTTTAACACTTCACGTAATCGTGTACCACGAGCTAGTTGTTTTTGTGTTGCTTCATCTAAATCAGAGGCAAATTGAGAGAAAGCTTCTAATTCAGCAAATTGTGCCAATTCTAATTTTAATTTACCCGCTACTTGTTTCATAGCTTTTGTTTGTGCAGCAGAACCTACACGTGAAACAGAAATACCAACATTAATAGCTGGACGAATCCCTGAGTTAAATAAATCATTTGATAAGAAAATTTGGCCATCCGTAATCGAAATTACGTTAGTTGGAATATATGCTGATACGTCACTTGCTTGAGTCTCAATAACAGGTAATGCAGTCATACTTCCACCACCTAAAGCATCACTAAGTTTTGCAGCACGTTCTAATAAACGAGAGTGTAAATAGAAAACATCACCAGGGTAAGCCTCACGTCCTGGTGGACGACGAAGTAATAACGACATTTGTCGGTATGCCATTGCTTGTTTAGTTAAATCATCATAAATAACTAAAGTTGCTTTACCATTATACATAAAGTACTCAGCTAATGCAGCACCCGCATATGGGGCAATATATTGTAATGTTGCAGGATCATTAGCACTTGCACAAACAATAATTGTGTATGCCATTGCCTCTTTTTCTTCAAGTACGTTTACTACTTGTGCAACTGTTGAAGCTTTTTGTCCAACACCAACATAAACACAAACAACATCTTCAGTTTTTTGGTTAATAATCGTATCAACCGCAATAGCTGTTTTCCCTGTTTGACGATCACCAATGATTAATTCTCGTTGACCTCGTCCAATTGGAATCATAGCGTCAATTGATGTAATACCTGTTTGTAATGGTTCACAAACTGATTTACGACTAATAATACCTGGCGCCATTGCTTCTAGTAAGCGAGTTTCTGTACTCGCAATATCACCTTTTCCATCAATAGGTGCACCTAACGGATTAACAACACGGCCTAAGAACGCGTCACCTGTTGGAATTTGAGCAATTTGACCTGTTGCTTTTACAGTACTACCTTCTAAAATTTGACGACCATTACCCATTAATACAACACCAACATTGTCGTTCTCTAAGTTTAGTGCAATACCAATTGTTTTATCTTCAAATTCTAAAAGTTCACCACTCATTACTTGATCAAGCCCATAAACTCGAGCAATACCATCACCTACTTGTAATACAGTACCAATATTATCTACTTTAACATCTTGATCATATTGTTCAATTTGTTCACGGATAATACTACTAATTTCGTCTGGACGAATATTTATCATTGTATTATTTTTAAAATAATAAAGTTAATAAAAGAATTTAGTTATTTTTAAATTTCTAAAACACTATCTAAATGTTTAGCTAATTTTTGTAATTGATTTTTAATGGTAAAATCAAGTACTTTTGAATTAGTTTTAATTAAAAAACCGCCAATAAGACTTGAATCAACAGTAATTACTAAGCGAATTTCTCTTGCGTTTGTTAATTCTTTTAATTTTTTAATTAAAGTATTTTTTTGCAAATTCGTAAATGCATAAGCAGTAGAAACTTCAATCATTTTAACAGAAGCTGCATTATAAACTAGATTTAGATAACTAGCAATAATGGGTTCTAACAAATTAATTCTACTTCGATTTACTAAAACAATTAAAAATTTAAAAGTTTCTTTGTTTATTTGCGATTTTAAAGTTTTATTTAAAACTTCCTCTTTCGATTTTGCACTAATAAGAGGATTACTTAAATATTCTGTTAAATCAGGTGTTTTATTTAAAAAGACTTCTAAATTCTGAAAATCAGCAGTAATTTGATGCATAAGATTTTGATCAACTGAGAAGTCAAACAAAGCACGTGCATAAGGAGCTGCAATTTTTGAAGCTAAAGGATTTATACTCATAACAAATCTCCTTCTAATTTATTAATTGTTTCAGTAATTAATGCTGTTGCTCTTTCTTTTGGACCAAAAGTTTGTTGAGCGCGAGCTACTGTACGTTTTAAAACTAATAGGATAATTTGTTGTTTAACTTCTAAAAATATTTGGCGTTCTTTTGAACGAAACGTAGCTAAAGCTCGGCTAAAACGAGTTGTTAAATCTTTCTTTGCTTGATAAGCATCAGATTCTAATAAAACTTTTTTAGCTGATATTGTTTCATTTTTTATCTCGCTAATTACTATATGCGCTTGACTTAATTGCTTCTGAGCTTCGCTTAAGCGTCGATTAGCCTCTTCTAATCTACCCTCAGCATCTTGAACACCTTGTACAATACTGGTTTTACGTTGCTCTAGAAAAGAGCCTAGAAAATCTCGGCCAGCATAAATTAAAATACCAACTAAAGCGGCAATGTTAATTATACCTGTTTCAAGAATATCAGTGTTTAAACCAATACCTTCATTTTCGGCAAGTAATGTAAAAATTTGATTAAAATTTTCCATGTTTTAAAGTTTTTATATAAACTGTTCAGTTATAAATAAGGAAAATTACATCTAACAAAAAATTTAAATTGATAATCTATTTTCAATTTGAACACATAACGACTGAACAATAGTATCTAAACTATTAAGTGCTGTATTTTTTTTCTCAAGCAGATCATCTGTTATATTTTCTAATAAATTATCAATATATTTTTGAGAAATATTAAGTTCAATCTCTAAAATTTCTTTATGAATTTTTTGTGAGTTTGTAATTTCTAATTGTGCTTCTTTACGGACCGTATTTAATTCTTGTTCGTACTGAGCAGTCAATTCATTTGCCTGAGATAATATTTCAGAGGCTTTTGCAAGTTTGTTTAAAATATATTCTTTACGTTCTTCTATAATAGTCAGTAATGGGCTATATAAAATAACATTAAGCAGAACCATTAATAAAAGAAATTGAATCGCTACTAACGGTAAAGTTGCATTAATGTCGAATAATCCGCCGGGACCACTGACTTCAGAACTTGAAATTATTATTGAAAGATTAACCATAGAAAATCTATATGTTATACTATAGAATTAAAGATTTTTAATAGATAGAATTAGCGCAAATAATTTTACGCTAGATCTATCTACATATTGTTATTACTAACAATAGTCGGATTAACCATTAAACGGGTTAGCGAATAATAATGCTAATGCTACTACTAGACCATAAATTGTTAAAGCTTCCATGAAAGCTAAACTTAATAATAACGTACCACGAATTTTGTTTTCTGCTTCAGGTTGACGAGCAATACCTTCTACAGCTTGACCAGCAGCATTACCTTGACCAATACCAGGGCCGATAGCAGCTAAACCAATCGCTAAACCAGCAGCTATAACAGAAGCAGCAGAGATGATAGAATCCATAATAAATTTTATTTGAATTAATAAATGTGAATAAAAATATAATTTTAAAAAATCGAATTTAATTTTAATTTACTCAAGAGCTTCAGCGATATAAGCAGCAGCTAATGTTGAGAAAATTAAAGCTTGTACTGAACCTGCAAAAATCCCTAATGCCATAATTGGTAACGGAATTACTAATGGAACTAACGATGTTAATACAGTAATAGTTAATTCATCTGCTAAAACATTTCCAAATAATCGGAAGCTTAGCGATAATGGTTTCGTAAAATCTTCTAAAATATTAATAGGTAGAAGAAGTGGAATTGGTTGAATATATCGTTTGAAATATCCGAACCCTTTTTTACTTAAACCAGCATAGAAATAGGCAAGAGATGTTAATAACGCTAATGCCACCGTTGTATTAATATCATTAGTTGGAGCGGCAAGTTCGCCTTCCGGTAACTCAATTAATTTCCACGGAATAATTGCACCAGCCCAATTACATCCAAAAATAAATAAGAATAATGTACCAATAAATGGAACCCATTCTCTATAGAAACTTTCACCTAATTGGTCTCTAGCAATATCAGTAACAAAGTCAACAGCTGATTCGGCAAAATTTTGCCAACTATTTGGGATCCGGTCTATGTCGCGCGTACCTAAAACTGCAAATAATAGTAAAAGAGCTAACACAAACCAGACTACCACTAAGACTTGCCCATGTACTAAAAAGCCTGCAATATCCCAGTAAAAGTGTTTTCCGACTTCTGCCTCCGCTAATAGTGTAAACGTACTTGAATAAAAATTATCTGGGTACATAAAATTTAACTAATTTAGTAAATTACCCAATATTAAAAAATATACAGGAACAATATATAGTATAATAACTTTTTACTAATTTTAGGTTTATTTTTATCTAAAAGCTCTCTTTTTTAATCTTTATTACTTATTTTAACCATTCATAACCTTTACTCTCTAATTCTTTAGCTAAATCAGCAGTACCTGTTTTTATTATTTTACCATTTTGCATTACATGGACATAATTAGGCTGAACATAATCTAGTAATCTCTGGTAATGTGTTATTAAAATAATTGCTTTATTTTGATTCATAAATGTATTAATACCTTTTGATATGACCTTTAAAGCATCAATGTCTAAACCAGAGTCTGTTTCATCTAAAATTGATAATTCTGAGTCTAATAAGATCATTTGTAAAATTTCATTTCTCTTTTTTTCACCCCCAGAAAACCCTTCATTAACATTTCGGCTTAAAAAAACTGGTGACATATCAACAAGTTTTAATTTCTCATTGATTATAGTAAAAAATGAAATTGGATCAACTTCATCTTTATTTAAAAATTTTTGTTTTGAATTATAAGCAAGACGTAAAAAATCTTCGTTACTAACACCAGGAATTTCAATTGGATACTGGAATGCTAAAAAGATTCCCATATGTGAACGCTCTTCCGGGTCTAAATTAAGAATACTAGATCCTTTAAATAAAATATCACCACTTAAAATATTGTAAGCAGGATGACCTGCAAGAACTTTTGAAAATGTGCTCTTTCCAGAACCATTAGGTCCCATTATTGCGTGAATCTCACCTTTATGAATTTTTAAATTTAAATCTTTTAAAATTTCATTTTCATTAATACAAGCTTTTAAATTTTTAATTTCTAATATAGGATAGTTTGTATTCATTAACCGACACTTCCTTCTAATTTTAAAGTTAATAAACGATCTGCTTCTGCAGCGAATTCTAGAGGTAATTCAGTAAAGACTTCTTGACAAAATCCGCTAATCATTAATTCTACGCCTTTTTCAATTGGAATTCCTCGTTGTAAGAAATAAAAAATTTGCTCTTCACCAATTTTAGATGTTGAGGCTTCATGTTCTACTTGGGCTGTGGGATTTTGAACAGAAATAAACGGAAAAGTATTTGCATTAGATAAATTACCGATAAGCAAAGAATCACATTGAGAATAATTACGAGCACCTATAGCCTTATTACTAATATTAACTAAACCCCTATAGGTATTTTTAGAATTTCCAGCAGAAATACCCTTTGAAACAATTCGACTTCGAGTATTTTTTCCCACATGAATCATTTTACTACCAGTATCTGCTTGTTGATAATTATTGGTTAATGCAACTGAATAAAATTCCCCTTTTGCTTTATCACCTACTAACAGACAACTTGGGTATTTCCAAGTAATATTTGAACCCGTTTCAACTTGAGTCCAAGATATTTTTGAATTTGAACCGGCACATAATCCACGTTTTGTTACAAAATTATAAATACCACCTTCTCCGTAGTTATTTCCAGCATACCAATTTTGAACCGTTGAATATTTAATATCTGCATTTTCTAAAGCAACTAATTCTACAACTGCTGCATGTAATTGATTACTATCATATTGTGGCGCAGTACAACCTTCTAAATAACTAACTTGGCTATTTTTTTCGGCAACAATTAATGTACGTTCAAATTGACCCGATTTTTGGTCATTTATTCTAAAATACGTAGATAATTCTAATGGACAAATTGTATCTTTTGGAATATAGCAAAATGAGCCGTCAGTAAATACTGCTGAATTTAGAGCAGAAAAATAATTATCACCAATTGGAACTACACTGCCCAAATATTTTTCAATAAGCTCTGGATACTCTTGAATAGCTTCTGAAATTGAAGAAAAAATTACTCCACATTCTGCAAGTTCCTCTTTAAAAGTTGTTGCTATAGATACACTATCAAACACGGCATCAATTGCGACATTCGCTAAACGTTTTTGCTCCGTTAAAGAAATTCCTAGCTTTTCAAATGTTTTTAGTAATTCAGGATCAACTTCATCTAGACTATTTAATTTTTTTTTTACTTTCGGAGCTGAATAATAAATAATATCTTGATAATCAATTTCTGAAAACTTTATTTGTGCCCAATCTGGACATTTCATCTCTTTCCATTTTTTAAAAGCCTTTAAACGAAACTCGAGTAAAAACTTAGGTTCATTCTTTTTTTTTGATATCAAGCAAATTACATCTTCGTTTAAACCCTTTTCAATAATATCCTTCTCAATAACAGTCGAAAAACCATATTTATAAGGTTGATTAACTAATTTAGTTATATTAGTGTTTAAAATTTTGTTTGATTTATTAGTCATAAATTTAAAGAATTGATTTTTTTAAGTAAATTAGCTTTAAAATTTTATACTGTAGTGATTTATATTTTTTATTATAGAGGAATTAGTAATTGATTTAAAGTATCAAACGGTTCATACAATAAGTTTATTCTAAAAAGTTATTAATAAAATAAAAAAAATAATTTAAAAGTATAAGAAACTTGTGTTATAATTATAATTGAGGTTGTTTTCAAAGTTCAACCGATAGAACTAATTTAAGTTAATTAGTTAAATATCTATTATATATTGCCTTTTTACTTTAAGGAGAAATAA